AATAATGTGCCTGATAAAAGGGTTATCTTGATGAGATAAATAATGTATGATCCATTATTATACTTAACAGAATTAAACTGTATCCTAAAACTTCAAAAATTTTTGTGCACCCAACACCTTAGTATAGAAAAATAAGCTAATTTAAGCTAGTGGGTTCATACCCCACCTATAGAACATCTTTTTTCTAATTCTGTTAAATCCTTTCATATTACTTATAACAATTTTACTAATCTGCAGATCAATCATAGTTATTTCAAGTATGTCCCTCTTTTCAATATGGATAGGGTTAGAAATTAATATAATTATAATAATCCCAATAATATGTGGGGCAACTGCCAACACTTCTTTACAAGCCGCAATAATCTATTTTTCTGTTCAATCTATTAGTTCCTCAATAATTTTAATAAATATAATAATGTTAGAGTTTAAAACCCTACCCCTAAATCTTTCCAGTATACTTATATCTATCCCAATTATAATTAAACTTGCAGCCTCCCCATTCCATATCTGGCTACCCATTTTAATAAAAAAAATTAGATGAATAAATTGCTTTATTATTTCTACCTGGCAAAAAATTGCACCATTTTCCATTTTACTTAAATTTATCAATAACTACATTATAGTATTCGCCATTTTATCATTAATTATTGGAGGGTTAAGAGCAATTTCTATATCATCCCTAAAAGTTATTATAGCATTTTCTACAATTAGAAATACAGGATGATTAATTCTAAGAGGTATATATTCTCAAAAAATATGAGAACTTTTCTTTATTGTATATTCACTAATTACTATATCAAACATATTTGTATTCAACATAATAAACTTACAGACTCTGCATCATTTATTAATTCTAAAAATAAATAAATTTTGAATAATAACGGTATCCATTAATATCTTATCCCTGGGGGGGATACCCCCTTTTTTAGGATTCTTGCCCAAACTAATAATTATAATTTTTAATTTAAATTTATTAAAATTAATTATAATTTTAGCCCTAATTCTGTCTCTATTAACATTAATATTTTACATAAACATCATTTTAAACTCCTTTTTATTGTTTTCCTATAAAAATAAATCATATATAAATTATAATCTTTATATAACTCCATGGCTGTCTTTATCTTTAAATGTAACTATACCAATAATAATTTTACTAACTTAAGGATTTAAGTTAATTAAACTATTAACCTTCAAAGTTAAAAATATTTTTAAGCCTTAGTTCATCAATATTAGATTTGCAATCTAATTTTTAAGACTAATAAAAGAGTACAACCCATTAATAAATTTACAATTTACCGCCTTATATCAGCCATTCTATTGCAACGATGACTATTCTCTACAAACCATAAAGATATTGGAACCCTATACTTCATTTTTGGAGTATGAGCCAGCCTTTTAGGAACCGCAATAAGTATATTAATCCGTATTGAATTAGGTAACCCTGGGACAATAATTGGAAATGACCAAATTTATAATGTTATTGTAACAGCCCACGCTTTTGTTATAATTTTTTTTATAGTTATACCAATTATAATTGGAGGGTTTGGAAACTGATTACTACCTTTAATAATTAGAGCCCCAGACATAGCATTCCCACGGATAAATAATATAAGATTTTGACTATTACCCCCCTCATTAACCCTTCTTTTATCAAGTTCTATAGTAGAAATAGGAGCAGGAACTGGATGAACCGTCTACCCACCCCTATCAAGTAACATTTCCCATTCAGGGCCATCAGTAGATCTGGCTATTTTTTCCCTTCATTTAGCTGGAATTTCATCAATTTTAGGAGCAATTAACTTCATTTCAACCACTATAAATATACGACCCTCAAATATATCTATAGATAAAATTCCACTACTTGTTTGAGCCATTGTTATTACAGCTATCCTACTACTACTTTCTCTCCCAGTACTTGCAGGAGCAATTACAATGTTACTAACAGACCGAAATATTAATACATCATTCTTCGACCCAAGAGGAGGAGGAGACCCCATCTTATACCAACATTTGTTTTGATTCTTTGGACACCCAGAAGTTTACATTTTAATTTTACCAGGCTTTGGTATAATCTCCCATTTAATTATAAATGAAAGAGGTAAAAAAGAAACATTTGGATCCTTAAGAATAATTTATGCAATAATTACAATTGGTTTACTAGGATTTGTTGTTTGAGCTCATCACATATTTACTGTCGGAATAGATATTGATACACGAGCCTACTTTACTTCAGCAACTATAATCATTGCGATTCCTACCGGAATTAAAGTATTTAGCTGAATAGCAACTTTATATGGATCAATCATCACATACTCCCCTTCAATTCTCTGATCTATAGGATTCATTTTCCTATTTACTATAGGAGGCCTTACAGGGATTATTTTAGCTAATTCATCAATTGATATTGTTCTTCATGACACATATTATGTAGTAGCCCATTTCCATTACGTGTTATCAATAGGAGCGGTATTCGCTATTATAGGAGGATTCATTCACTGATTCCCATTATTTACAGGCATTACTTTAAACAATAAATGATTAAAAATTCAATTTATAGTAATATTTATTGGTGTAAACTTAACCTTTTTCCCCCAACATTTTCTTGGCTTAGCTGGAATACCTCGCCGCTATTCTGACTACCCTGACCCTTACTATTCATGAAACATAATTTCCTCTATAGGATCAATTATTTCATTTATAGGAACATTAATAATACTTTTTATTTTGTGAGAGGGTTTATCATCAATAAATAAATTATATATAGTGCACTCACCCTCTTCAATAAATGAATGATTCCAAAAAACCCCACCGTCAAACCATTCATTTAGAGAATTAATTATAATATTCAATTTCTAATATGGCAGAATAGTGCAATAATTTTAAGCATTATAAATAATTGAGATTTATTAGAAACGACCTCATGAATAATAATAAATTTACAAGATGCAAACTCCCCAATTATAGAACAACTAATTTATTTCCATGATTCTTCAATAATTATTTTAACTATGATTATCCTAACAGTCCTATATATATTTATATTCATAATAAATAATCAACTTAATAACCGCCTTCTCCTAAATGGGCAATCTCTAGAAATTATTTGAACACTAACCCCAGCTCTATTTTTAATTATTATTGCACTACCGTCTCTTAAAATTTTATACTTAATGGATGAGCTTAATACCCCCTCATTAACCCTAAAAATTATTGGGCGACAATGATACTGATCATACGAGTATTCAGATTTCAAAAAAATTGAATATGATTCTTTTATAAGAAGTAATATTCCCCGCCTTCTCAATGTAGATTCTCATGTAATCCTTCCAACCAAATCAACTATCCGATTTATTGTGACATCTTCGGATGTAATTCACTCATGAACCATCCCATCCAGAGCTATAAAAATTGATGCAGTACCAGGACGACTAAACCAACTACAAAACTGATTTAACCGACCTAGAATCCAATACGGGCAATGTTCAGAAATCTGTGGAACAAATCATAGTTTTATACCAATCGTTCTTGAATCAATCCCACTACCTAACTTTATAAAATGATTATCTAATTCATCTTTAGGTGTCCGATAAAGGTAATGGTCTCTTAAACCATCTATAGTTAATCTTCTAAAGAAGGAATTAGTTAATTCATAACATTAATATGTCATATTAAAATTATATCTATATTTCTTTATCCCTCAAATAGCCACTTTAAACTGAATAAGTCTATTTATTACAATTAATTTATTAATCATAATTATAAAAACTACTTCCATCTTTTTTAATAAAAAGTACTTCACCCTCATGATTATTAAAACACCATCAACAAAAAATTGAAGATGATAACCAACTTATTTTCAATTTTTGACCCTACATCCTCTACAATCATTAATATAAACTGAATAACATTCACAATCATGATGCTAATCCTTCCAAATAGAAAATGAACTTTATTTAACAAACAAGTATTTATAAACAATTTAATAAGTATTTTAAAAATTAACTTTCCTATCTCTCATAATGATTCATTTTTAAACAAAAATATTATCCCCGGATTATTCATTTCAATCACTATTATAAATATTATAGGATTAATCCCATATATCTTTTCAGTAACCTCACATTTCTCAATTACACTCAGTATTGCCCTACCATTATGAATAGGGTTTATATCCCTTGGATACACCAAAAATTTTTATAAAATATTAAGACATACTATTCCGGCTAATACCCCTTATTTATTAATCCCATTTATAATTTTAATTGAAACCACAAGTAACTTTATTCGACCAATTACCCTATCAGTTCGGCTAATAGCAAATATTACAGCAGGACACCTTTTAATAACTCTAATTAGATCTATTCAATCCTCATTAAGAATAGTAATTTTAATTATTTTTATACAATCAGTATTTATAATTCTAGAATCAGCAGTGAGAATTATCCAGGCATATGTATTTTCTTTATTAATTTCTCTTTATTGGCAAGAAACAAACTAATGAACAATAACCACCCTTACCACCTAGTAGATATAAGACCATGGCCTATTCTTGGATCAATTAGAGCACTTTTTATAACCTTAAGTATAGTAATAATATTTCATAAATTAAATCATTTAATAATATTTATAGCTATAACCTTTATTATTTTAATTATATTTTTATGATGACAAGATATTTGTCGAGAAAGAACCTTCCAAGGTCTCCATACAATCAAAGTTACTAAAAATATACAACTCGGAATAATTTTATTTATTACCTCAGAAGTATTATTCTTTATATCATTCTTTTGAGCATTTTTTCACAGAAGCCTGACTGCTTCAGTTGAAATTGGTATATTATGACCCCCTAAAGGAATTAGAGTATTTAACCCTTTCCAAATCCCCCTTCTTAATACCTCCATTTTGTTGGCCTCAGGACTAACTATTACATGAACACACAATTCAATTTTAAACAATAATTTTTCTAATGCCAAAAATAGATTAATAATGACATTTATGTTAGGGATTCTATTTACCATCTTGCAAGCATTAGAATATATAGAGGCACCCTTTACTATCGCTGATTCAACCTATGGCTCAACATTCTTTGTAGCAACTGGATTTCATGGCCTTCACGTGATTATTGGATCAACATTCCTAATAATTTGCTTAACTCGACTAACTAATAATCATTTCTCATCCTCCCATCACTTTGGATTTGAAGCTGCTGCATGATACTGACACTTTGTAGACGTTGTATGAATCTTCCTATTTTCATCAATATACTGATGAGGTTCATACTTATTTAATATATTCAGTATATTTAACTTCCAATTAAAAAGTCAATTGAATAAGTAATATTAATAATTATCCCTTTATTAATTTCCATAACCATTATAATTACTCTTCTTATTGCTCACTCCATAATAGCAACCAAAAATAAATACAACCGAGAGAAACTATCCCCATTTGAGTGTGGCTTTGACCCCATATGTCACCCTCGTCTTCCTTTTTCACTACAATTTTTTATCATTACTATTCTATTCTTAATCTTTGACGCCGAAATTTCAATTATCATTCCTTCTGCTATCAATACTAACAATTTAATTTTACCACAATGATTTTTCAATACCCTATTTTTTTGTTTACTAATAATTTTAGGACTAGCTCATGAATGAATAAATAACTCCTTAGAGTGAGAAAAATAGGATTATAGTTAATTATAACACTTACTTTGCAAGTAAAAATTACAAATGTTAATCTTAAATAAGAAATATCAGTTTCGACCTGAAAAATGACACCACGTCCTTATTTAATCGAAACCAAACTAGAGGTATATTACTGTTAATAATAAAATTGAATTTTCCGATTAAAGATAAAGAAATAAAGCTGCTAACTTTATAATTTAACAAAAGTTATTATCTTTATTCATATAGTTTAACAAAAACATTACATTTTCAATGTAAAAATATAATTTATGGATATTACTCATCTTTATATCTTCAATATAACACTTTTTAGCTTCATAAATATATTATAAACACTAGTATTATAATTCTTATTAACAAAAAATAAAATTTTAAATTTCTAGAATAGACCATTATAGAAAAGTAGGAACCCTTTAAAAGTATTAATTTTAAGCCTCTTCCCCCCAACAACTCTCTTCAACCTATATCTAATATCCTTAATCGACTAGAAACTACTACAAACAACCCTCTTAATTCATTAACTAAAGTACATAAAAATATTATGTCTCTACACATTATTTTTAAATATAAAAAAATAAAATTACTGGACTTAAACCTTACTATTAAGTACCCAATTAAAATCCCTAATAAACAACTTATTAAAGAAAGAAATTTAAACTTTACCCCTATATAAATAATAAAATTTATATTAAATATTAAATAATGAAGTAATGCCCCACCAGTTAAAGCCAATAGTCTTAATATTATTATAGGAATAACCAACAAGTATATATTATCTGCACATAAGTAATCAACAAACCCCTTAAATGGGCTAACCATTAAATAATAACTCATACGAAATGAATAAGAAACCGTTAATAAAGCCCCAAAATAATACATAAATATTACAACTACATTCCCTCCATTAAAACAATAAAATTCTATAATTAAATCCTTAGAATAAAACCCTGCTAAAAACGGAAATCCTCCTAAAGCAAAATTAGATAAATTAATAAAAATTAAGACTCCTGGAAGTAATGTAATTAAATTTCCTAAAAACCGAATATCTTGGTTATCCCCAAATGAATGAATAATAACCCCTACCCCCATAAACAACAAAGCCCTAAAGAAAGCATGTCTTATTAAATGGAAGTAACATAATATACCAGAATCAAATGGTAAAATTATAAATATTAATCCCAATTGACTCAAAGTAGATAAAGCAACAATCTTCTTCAAATCATACTCCATTAATGCCCCTATCCCCGCTATAATTATAGTTAAACTACCTAAACAATAAAAAAAAAATGTTACATTATAATAAATTAAATATTCATTAAACCGTACTAATAAATATACACCTGCTGTTACAAGGGTTGAAGAATGTACCAAAGCCGAAACAGGGGTAGGGGCTGCTATAGCAGCCGGAAGTCACGAAGAAAAGGGTATCTGTGCTCTCCTAGTTATCCCTGCTAAAACTACTAAAAACACCCCCAAATTTACCATGGTAGAGTATTCAAATTTATAATTAAATAAATAATTTCAACTTCCAACTCTAAATATTAAACTAATGCCTATTAAAATTCCTAAATCCCCTACCCGATTTATTAACACTGTAAGTATCCCAGCACCATAAGAACGTTGATTTCTATAAAAAATTACTAAACAATATGAAACTAGCCCTAATCCATCCCAACCCAACAGCACTATAACTAAATTAGGAATATAAATTAAAAATATTATAGATATTAGAAACAAAAAGATTAAATAAACAAATCGCCTCTCATACCTCCCCCCCACATACTCCTTTCTATAAAATATAATCAGTGACGTGATTAAAATAACAAACCCTGAAAAAATTAACCCTATTCAATCAATTAAAATTACTAACTCAATTAAAACTGAATTGATTAATAAAAACTTTAATTCAACTAAATAAATTAATTCATTAAATAATATAAACCCACCAACAAACTCAATCAATAACCCTGCTATCATAAAAATTAATCCGTAAGAATAATAGTAAATTACTTAATAATCATAACTTTAATCCCACAAATTAATATTATACTTTAACTAATTAAATAATAAAAAATTACATCCATAACTAAAAACAAAAAATTTAAAGGAATCCAATGTATAAATACTACTAAATAATCCTTAAAACTAACCACCCCGAAACTCAATAAACCTCTATAATTTAGCCCATGCTGAGAATAACTAAATAAGTATAATCTATAACAACCAACTAAAAACCCCAATAATATTAAGAGAGGAATAAATAGTAAATCAACTACCACAATTCTATTATAAATTATAATTTCAGAAATCAAATTTATAGATAAAGGGGCTGATATATTTGATCTACACTCCAAAAACCATAACATTCTTAAGGAAGGGTAAAATAATATTCCTCCCCTATTAATAAATAATCTCCGTCTGCCAGACCGTTCATAAGCCAAATTTACCAAATAAAATAAACCTGAAGAACATAACCCGTGTCCAATTATTAACCCATATGCCCCTTCCACCCCTCAAGTTCTTCCCCCTAAACACCCCCCAATACATAGTCTTATATGTGAAACAGAAGAATAAGCCACCAATAACTTCATATCAACCTGAAACAAGCAAATTATTCTAACAAGTAAACCCCCAACCAAACCTATGATAATAAACAAATTTATAATATATATATTTATCATAAAAATTTTTCCAAATCGAATTAAACCTATCCCCCCTAATTTTAATATAATTCCAGCCAAAATTATGGAACCAGTAACCGGGGCCTCAACATGAGCCCTTGGTAACCACAAATGAACCAAAAATATTGGTAACTTTACTAAAAATCCCAAAATTAATCCAATGTATATATATGTATACACATAATTTTTATAGAATAAAATTATTCTAAATGAAGAAGAACAATTTCTATTCTGAATAATAATAATACAACCCAATATAGGTAATGAAGCTAATAATGTATAAAACAATATATATATAGAAGCCTCAAATCGCTCTAATTGCCCTCCTCAACCCAAAATTAAATAAAAAGTAGGTACTATTCTAAATTCAAAAAAAATATAAAAAATTAATATATCAATATTTATAAACACCAACACCAATCTAATTAATAACACCAGCAATATAAATATGTACAAAGAATTACCTTCCCTAATATCTACTAAATACACGCTTCCTCTAATTATAAGTATAATAATCCAAAAACTCAACAAAATTAATCCTACCCCAATAATATCCAACCCAAATATTCTTCTTATTATACAAATATAATCTATATCATAGTATTTTGCAAGACATACAAAACATATAATACCTAAAAAAAAATGGATAACAAATCAAACCTTAACAAAAGCTAATGGAATCATCATTATTAAACCTACAATTATTCTTATCATTCTAGCCCTGTAAAAGTTCTATAAAAGTCATTTCCAAAAGAACGAATGAATCTAACTAATAGACTAACCCCAATAGATCTTTCACAGACTAAAAAAACTAGATAAACCAAACCCATATAAATATCCCCTCCAATAGCTCTTACCAAAATTATAAATATAAATAAAATTAAAGCTACATACTCCAAAGTTAATAATATTATAAAAAAATTTTTAATTACTGTAAAAAATTTTAATAGCCCAATCAAAAATATTACTATCAAAATTATTATTCTCATTAGTTTTATTAGTTTAAAAAAAACATTGGTCTTGTAAACCAAAAATTATATAAAACTTCAGAATAATTTTCTATCTGTAATATCCAAAATTACTATTTTCATTAAACTACATTCTGATATAATACTAATTTTTTCCATTTTTATCTTCGCCTCAAACTCCCCTATATCCATAGGTTTAACCATTATATTTATATCAATCTCTGTAACTTTATTAGCTTCATCAATGAGAGACCCTCTTCTCCCGTTAATCATAATAATTATATTCTCAGGGGGAATTATAATTATATTTATTTATCTAGTAAGTATTATACCAAATCCAATAATCAAATTTAATATCATTATAATTATTACAACAATCCCTATTTTCATCTATACCAACTTTAAAATTTCATCTTCAATACAGGAGTCCAACTTATACTTTAATGACACTTACAAATCCTCTCTAGAAAATATATTTTCCTCATGCTATTATTTAATCACCCCAATCATAATTCTAATACTAATTACTAATATATTAATTGTTTCATACATTTGCATTATAAAATCAGGAGCCTTACGAAAATTTTAACCAATGCCAATTCGAAAATATCACCCTATCATAAAAATTATTAACTCCTCTTTTATTGATTTACCTTGCCCATCTTCAATTTCATATTTATGAAATTGAGGGTCCATCACAGGCTTATGTTTAATAATTCAAATCATTACAGGACTATTCCTGTCAATACACTACTCAAATAATATTGAAATATCATTTGAAAGAATCTCTCATATTATGCGAGACACCAACAATGGATGATTAATACGTATTATTCACGCAAATTGTGCATCAATTTTCTTTATAAGAATTTACCTACATATTGGACGAAACCTTTTTTATGAATCATTCAAATTTCAAGTAACTTGAAATTCTGGTATTATTATTTTATTCGCCAGTATAGCAACAGCCTTTTTAGGGTATGTATTACCATGAGGTCAAATATCATTCTGAGGGGCAACAGTAATTACTAACCTAGTATCAGCAATTCCTTACATTGGTAATAATGTGGTATTATGACTTTGAGGGGGATATGCAATTAATAACCCGACCCTAACCCGATTCTTTTCCCTACACTTTATCCTCCCATTTATAATTTTAATACTAGTAATTATCCACTTATTATTCCTACATGAAACTGGTTCCAGAAACCCCCTAGGACTCTCTTATAACAAAGACAAAATTCAATTTCACCCTTTATTCTTACTTAAAGATTTAGTTGGATTCATCCTAATCATAAGCTTACTATTAACAATATTATTAATTACCCCATTCAACCTTATAGACCCAGAAAATTTTACACCCGCAAACCCACTAGTAACCCCCATCCACATTCAACCTGAATGATACTTTCTATTTGCCTATGCCATTCTTCGAAGAATCCCTAATAAACTAGGAGGTGTAATTGCATTAATATTTTCTATTATAATTCTATTTATTTTACCTTTATTTAAGGACAAACACTTTAAAGGAATACAATTTTCCCCTTTTAACCAATTAATATTCTGGGTATTAATTAATGTATTTATTCTATTAACATGAATGGGGGCTCAGCCAGTTGAGCCCCCATTCATTCTCAGAAGTCAAATTATAACCTGCGTGTACTTCTCAATCTTTATAATTATACAAATTAATAAATCATAGTTAATTTGCTTATTAAGCACTATATTTTGAAAATATAACATAGATTAAAATCTATTAACTTATACTTAATTATTTTCACTAAACATAATATAAAGTTACAAACCCCAAGTAAAATATTATCATTATTAAAATAATTATCAATAAAAATTTTCAAGCCAAATTTATTAGTATATCATATCGAATACGAGGTAAACTTGCCCGTATTCATAGGTATAAATATATAATTAATAAAACCTTCAGTCTGTAAAAAGTAACCCCAAAAAAGATATAAACAGATAAAACTCTTATAAAAATTATTCTTGTATATTCTGCCAAAAAAATAAAAGCAAACAAGCCCCCCCCATATTCTACATTAAATCCAGATACCAACTCTGACTCCCCCTCTGCTAAATCAAAAGGGGTTCGGTTACACTCAGCTAAAATTCTAATAATTCAAATTAAAAATATTACAAAAAACCCCATTAAGATTAAACCTCAACTATGGAATATTCTAAAATCCTCAAATCGCATAGAACCAACTCTATAAATTAAACTTATTAATATTAAAGCTACAATAACTTCATAAGAAATTATTTGAGCAACTACCCGCAATCCGCCTAATAAAGAGTAACAAGAATTCGATCTCCAACCAGTTCTAATAATTAAAAGAGAAGTAATGCTAGAAATACAAAGTATTACTACAAATGAATATTTAAATCCCATAAACCCCTCTTCTCATCCCAACAATATTAATATAATTACACTCAAGAAAAATCCAATACAAGGAGACAACAAATATATACCTACATTTGAATTTACAGGTACAATAAATTCCCTCAAGAACAACTTCATGCCATCCGAAAAAGGCTGAATTAATCCTATCCACCCTGCCCTATTAGGACCCCTTCGATCTTGCCTGTATCCTAATACCCTACGCTCCATTAAAGTATAAAAAGCTACCCCCAACAAAATTATTACAACTAAAAATAGAAACTCCAACCCTAAGATAAATATTTCCAAATAAAAAATTACTATTTGAATAACATTTATTAATCCTAAATTAATTGCACTAATCTGCCAAAATAGTAAATTATTTAAAATTTCTGGTCCTCTCGTACTAAAAAATTTCTTTTTTTAAAGATAGAAACCGACCTGGCTCACGCCGGTCTGAACTCAAATCATGTAAGAATTTAAAAGTCGAACAGACTTTCTCATTTAAATGATACTTTAAACAGAATCCTTAATTCAACATCGAGGTTGCAAACATAATTTTAAATGAGAACTTCAAAATTATATTACACTGTTATCCCTAAGGTAATTTAATCTAATAATCCTTCTAGGTTCATAGATACCTTCAAATAAGTTAATAAAATTCTATAAATATTATTTTATAGATATTACCCCAACTAAACACCAACTATTGACCTCTATAAGTATAGTCTTATGTAAAACTCTATAGGGTCTTCTCGTCTTTTAAATATATTTCATCTTTTTAAATGAATAATAAAATTCAAAATCTAAATCCAAAAAAGTAAAATTTTCATCAATTCATTCATTCCAGCTTACAATTAATAAACTAATGATTATGCTACCTTTGCACAGTCAAAATACTGCGGCCATTTAATAATTCATTGGGCAGAACTAATCTCATATTAAACCAAAAAAAGATGTTTTTGATAAACAGGTGAAATTTGATTTTTGCCTAATTCTTTAAATTTAACTTTTAACTCTACTAATAATAACATTATAAACAATTACTTCAAGTTAATACTGTTCCCGAAAACTTCACGTAAAATTACTTAAATCCCCTAATAATTTTTTTTAATTACAACAAACTACTTTAAAAATCTTAAATCCTAAACCAAAAATCAACTTACCAATTTATACTAACTTAATCAGCTTATCCCAATCAATATATTTTGCTGAATAACGATAAGTAAAAAATTACTATAATTAATTCCAACAACTCAATTAAATTGATTCCCCAAAAACTAGATATCTTAAAAATCGTATTACATTTCATTCTAATTAATCTTTTATGTAATTATTCTACATTACCAAAAAATAAAGTATTAGCCCCTTTTAATTCGAGATTTACTTATACAATTTAATATTATAATTCCCTGATACAAAAGGTACTCACTTAATTCTTATACCTAAACCAAAATTCTCCTTTACAGTTTAAACTTCAACCTTTAATTTCAAACCTTTATTACTTATAAACTTATAAATCTTTAATTATAAACTTCATACCAACTTAAAACTAAAACATATTCTAATTTTAAAACAGAACACAGTCATCAATTCAATGTAAATGAATTACTTATTTAGCTATATTTTACATTAACTAGATACACCTTCCAGTACATCTACTTTGTTACGACTTTTCTCAACTTAATCGAGAGTGACGGGCGATATGTACATATAAAAGTTCAAATTTCATTCTATTTCTCAATAAAATTACTTTCAAATCCATCTTCATCCATAATTTTAAATATTGAATCCGCATATAAACATACTGTAACTCATTACTACTTTTATATCAACTAAACCTTGACCTGAATTCCTATAAAATTAAATACCCTAAATTAATTCTTTAAAAATATTAACAACAGCGATATATAAATATTTAATAAAAGTAAGGTAGAATGAGTACCATCAATTACAAAACAAGTTCCTCTAATAAGATTTTATACCGCCAAATTCTTTTAGTTTCATGCCCTAATTTACTACTATAGGACAAAACTTACATTTTTAAATTAATAGGGTATCTAATCCTAGTCATTCAAATAATTTTATAGCCTCAATAAAAAGTATAAAACAGTTAATCAAATTTCACCTTAAATTATTCATTTTATTACTACAAACCCCTAACTAATCCTAAAAAACTTTACTATTTAATTGTATAACCGCGGATGCTGGCACAAATTTAACCAAACTCTTTATCAACCCTAATTCTAAGTTTCCTTAATTAATTAAATCTAACTATTATAATAATAACTATTTAAAAAAAATTCATATATAAACAATTAATAACCAAGTAAAAAACTAGAATAAAACTTTTATTCTAGTTTTGGTTAAATTAAGAAATTTAACCAATATATTCAATAGTTAAATAGTTTAAGTGCATTACGCTCCCCCTATTAGTAGCCCATACAACTACTGTGTCTCCTATCCCCAATATCTTTCATAACTCTGACTTAGGCTCCTTATGTGCTTTACGCAATTAAAGTATATACAGTTATTAGATATTCTCTTTTATTTTATATTGAGTTATTATTATTTATATACTGTCGTGAGGATACTCTGGGATATCTCATTTTCTTATTATCTCCATTTTGGTAAACTTGATTAACTAAAAATGTGCACCACCACATAATTTTACCAACATTTATACACGTGTTTTTAGTGTATTTATACATTTTATAAAAAAATATAAAATTTAAAATTAAAGATTTATTTTCAATTAAAAATTTTAAGTATTTGTATACTTTCATAAATTTACAAAATATACTACAATTACATTTTTAAAACATTTTTATAAATATTGTT